AAGAATTGCAAAACCTTACGGAAGCCCTAATATTCTTGCAGAATTTATAGCCGGCCAATTAAAAAATAGAGTTTCTTTTCGAAAAGCAATGAAAAAGGCTATTGAATTAACTGAACAAGCAGATACAAAAGGAATTCAAGTACAAATTTCAGGGCGTATCGACGGAAAAGAAATTGCGCGTGTCGAATGGATCAGAGAAGGCAGGGTTCCCCTCCAAACCATTCGAGCTAAAATAGATTATTGTTCTTATACAGTTCGAACTATATATGGAGTTTTAGGGATTAAAATTTGGATATTTATAGACGGGGAATAATAAAACTTTACTTGTCTTTCCCTTCGATCCAGTAATGGAACAAAAAAATAAAAATTCGTTCCTTTTTTATGTTCAATCAAAACAAAACCAAAATGAACAATTCTAATTCTATAAGATTGAATAAAAATCCCTATTGAAATAATAGCTATGCTTAGTGTGCGACTCGTTGGTTTTTTAGGGTTATAGGATTAAATAAAAAAAAAAAAGACCAGCCTTTTTTTTTGTATAAACAAATAACTATAGAACTAATAACCAACTCATCACTTCACATTATCTGGATCCAAAAAACCAGTCAAGATATGATATATTGGTCATATCACTGTAGCAACTGAAATCTTTTTTGCATAAATAAAAGAAAAATAAATCTTATTCTAAATTGTGAAGCGAAGAAGAAATATGTGGATAAACGGAAGGGTGAAAGAAGGGGAGAAAAAACAAAAACAACGATATAAAATTCCATCCAATATGTAAGGTTTATGAGTCATCTCATAAAAAAGCAATGTAATAAAGCATCAATCAATATGGATTCATAAAAAAGAAAACGAATCCGTTCATAGAACAAAAAAAATAAGAGCTTCGAGCCAATAAAGACTAAGAAAATTGGCTCAAGAAAAAATTGCATTATGAGCTCCGTTGTAGAAATCAGACCTAACCATTAAGTAAGAAGCGATGGGAACGATGGAACCTGTGAATCCAAATCTATTGAAAACAGACTCATTGATCGGGATGGCGAAACAAACCAGAGACTAATTCCTTCATCTATTGGGAAAATAAAAGTCATGAGTTAACCCTACAACTAAAATAGCGACGAAAAGAGTCAATATTCGCCCGTGAAAACTTTATCTTCTTGGATTGATAATTTTTGCTCAATCCAATAGGATAAAAAGAAAAACAAAATAAATATTCGTTAGAACAAAAAAAAAGAATATGATATTTAAAAATATCAATTTAAAAATATAAAATAGAAATATTAATATGCTTAGTTAGCTAAAAAAGCAAGATATACAAATGAATAATATACTTTTTTAAAATTTTATTATTCGCGAGGAGCTGGATGAGAAGAAACTCTCATGTCCAGTTCTGTAGTAGAGATGGAATTCAGAACCAACCATCAACTATAACCCCAAAAGAACCAGATTCCGTAAACAACATAGAGGAAGAATGAAGGGAATATCTTATCGAGGTAATCATATTTCTTTCGGTAAATACGCTCTTCAGGCACTTGAACCTGCTTGGATCACGTCTAGACAAATAGAAGCAGGTCGACGAGCAATGACACGAAATGCACGCCGCGGTGGAAAAATATGGGTACGTATATTTCCAGACAAACCGGTTACAGTAAGACCCGCAGAAACACGTATGGGTTCGGGGAAAGGATCCCCTGAATATTGGGTAGCTGTTGTTAAACCAGGTCGAATACTTTATGAAATGGGTGGAGTAACAGAAAATATAGCCAGAAGGGCGATTTCAATAGCATCGTCCAAAATGCCTATACGAACTCAATTCATTATTTCGGGATAAAAAGAATCAAAAGAAAAAGGTCTTGGGGATAAAAAAACAATAACAGGTGCCGGTTTCTTTCTTTGGACAAACAATATTTCTTTTTTTTTTTTTCTTCACTCTTTGCTTTGCATTGAAAGAATAGATTATAAAAAAATGATATGATTCAACCCCAGACCCTTTTGAATGTAGCGGATAACAGCGGGGCTCGAGAATTGATGTGTATTCGAATCATAGGAGCTAGCAATCGTCGATATGCTCATATCGGTGACGTTATTGTTGCTGTGATCAAAGACGCAGTGCCAAATATGCCCCTAGCAAGATCAGAGGTGGTCAGAGCTGTAATTGTACGTACTTGTAAAGAACTCAAACGTGATAACGGTATGATAATACGATATGATGACAATGCTGCGGTTGTCATTGACCAAGAAGGAAACCCCAAAGGAACTCGAATTTTTGGTGCAATTGCCCGGGAATTGAGACAGTTAAATTTTACTAAAATAGTTTCATTAGCTCCGGAGGTATTGTAAGGTCTTCTAAAATAAGATAATACCATTGGTTATAGTAAAGTATTTGAAAGAAAGAGATTAAGAAATATATTCAGAATTTTTAGTAGATTGTGTCGCACGCATATGCCTTTAATTTAAATTCATAAACAAATAAGTAAAAAAAAAACATGTTGATTAT